ATACCTACTATTGGATTTGAACCAATGACTCCCGCCGTATGAAAGCAATACTCTAACCACTGAGTTAAGTAGGTAATTTAGAATCAAAAAGAAAAAGAAATGGAACCCGTCACATCGATGGATTATAAATGTAATATTATTTATAAGCAATACCGATCAAAGAGATAAAAGTTGGATCATGTAATATTCATCTTGACAAGAAATTATTGACATGATAAAATATATATCACAAGCAAAAGGGCTATAGCTCAGTTAGGTAGAGCACCTCGTTTACACGCGCGCCGATGTTTTTTCAGAGGAGTACATTATGGAATCAAAAAACTTATTGAGAAGTTGATGTCTTACTCCATGACTTTTAGGGAACAAGAGAACAATAGCCTGACAAAAGATTCGGTCCAATTTAGGTGCCCCTTTTCGATTTTTAGATTTTAGGCAACCAATAGGACCCATTATTGATTTAAGATATTGATAAGGGGAATACTCACTCTATTCAATGCTAGGCATAATGAGTATCAAGACCTCAAAAAATTCTTTTTTCGTCCTATCTTATGAACTTTAAGGTGTATGAAGTTTCATATTGGATTATTTAAGTAAGAAGGGGGCGATGGAGACTTCATTTAACTTAGGTTGATCTAAGCCAAAAGCAAACCTACGTCAGGATAACCTTCTTTGAAACACTTCGGTAGTGCTCTCAGATCGGAATCCAAATAAGAAATCAGAGCACATGGAGCCATCTTCTTATCTTCTTGTCAAGAGAATTATGGTAGACTAACTGATTATTTATATCAGTTAATGGAAGAGCCCAATGCAAAAAAATGCATGTTGGGTCTTTGAAACAGTTCGAATCATTTTGAGAATAATCAGTTTGATCTGTTTTACCGAGAAGGTCTACGGTTCGAGTCCGTATAGCCCTAAAAAAAAAAAAATGAAATAAAATTCAAATACAAAAACAAAAATTGTATAGTTTTTATTTCTTCATTATTGTATTGTTTGTTGTTTGTAACTAGCCGCTTGCAATTGCTTGGTTTATCGAAAAACGAAAAAAAAAAGTGCACTTCAATAGACCCAATCGCTATTTTTATTTTTTTTTTTTTTATCTTGTCTTGGCTAAACAAACCCAATTTTCTTCATTACTCTTCCTAAGTCAATTACATATGAATTTTTCCCCTTTCCTATCCGCAATCAAAAAGAGTTAGTGATACTTCTTTTCTTTGTCTTTGGGATACCTGCCGAAGCCTAATGAATTTTTGGAGTCAAAATCATGACACGAACTCATTTAAAAACAAATTCCAACCTAACTCAACAAAAATAAAATCTACTAGTAAGTTACACGGATTTAAAAATGACTTACTCTATTTATGGACAAGCTGGAGTTTGAAAAATGAGGATCTTTATTAACTTTCATTATTAACATTGTAAAACGGGCTCTTCTTTTTTATTTTATTGCTATACCAGGTAAGGTATAGCAATAAAATAAAAAAATAAAGGAGTCTTTTCTTGCCCTAACATTCAATTACTAAATTAAATTAATTTAATTAATATATTTATATTAATTTCTAAATGAATATAGAAGTATAATTCGAAATTAATATAGAATAGAACTATAATTTAGTTAATAGTTAATATAAGATCCTATTCTATTAATGTTTAATATTATTTATTATATTATATTTATTATTAAATATTAAATTTAGAATAATATTTAGAATAATATATATATTCCATATTATATAGGTAGAGGTACTCTATTACATATAGAATATAGGTATATTATTTTCTATTTTTATATAGATTAGTATTTTATTAAAAATTCTATAATTCTATTTTAAATTCTTTTTTTTTTTATTTTTATAAATTTTTATTTTTATAGAGAATCCGAAGTGAGATGAAAAATCGAGAAAAAAGTCTTATTTGTACTTATTTGTATAAGGTATAAGGTATAAGAGAAATAGCAATATATATTTATAATTTATAATTGATAATTGATATCGAAATAAAATTGAAGTAAATGGAACAATTCGAGTCGATAAATCTTGAAATGAGACATGTACCAAAGCAAACAAAACTAAGCAGTTCAATCAAAATAAATTGTTATTTTGACTAAACAGTTATGAATGAGTTGACAATTAATTTCAATTCGACTCGAATAATCTAGTATATTTTCTACATTCATAGGAGTGCACCCATGTTTCTGCTTTACGAATATGATATTTTCTGGGCATTTCTAATAATATCAAGTGTTATTCCTATTTTGGCATTTCTAATTTCGGGCCTTTTATCCCCAATTAGAAAAGGACCAGAGAAACTTTCTAGTTATGAATCCGGTATAGAACCAATGGGCGATGCTTGGTTACAATTTAGAATCCGTTATTATATGTTTGCTCTAGTTTTTGTTGTTTTTGATGTTGAAACGGTTTTTCTTTATCCATGGGCAATGAGTTTCGATGTATTGGGGGTATCCGTATTTATAGAAGCTTTAATTTTCGTGCTTATCCTAATT